TTAGCCCCTTCATGCCTACTATAACTAGTTATTTCGGTTTTCTACTAGCAGCTTTAACTATAACCTCAGCTCTATTTATTGGTCTAAGCAAGATACGGCTTATTTGAAATTAATTGAATGAAGAGTTTATTTTATAAAAAGAAATCTTTCTGTGGTATTCCATATATTCGATAGTTCTTTACTTTACCGTATTAATTACCAATTATTGGTCATTGAGATTCATGGGCAATACAGATTAATATTTAGGGATAGATATTACCTCTCTTTTTCCCCTTTCAAAAAAATCGAAATGATTGAAGTTTTTCTATTTGGAATCGTTTTAGGTCTAATTCCTATTACTTTGGCTGGATTATTCGTAACTGCGTATTTACAATACAGACGTGGTGATCAGTTGGACCTTTGATTAATTAACATTTCTTTTTTTGACTGACCTCCTCCTTTCTTTAATTCGTGGGAGGTCAAATTCAGATTCAGATTGCTGTTCAATTATTTGAGTTCAATGTAATTTTCGACCTAACAAACAAGAGCGTAATCACGCTCTGTAGGATTTGAACCTACGACATTGGGTTTTGGAGACCCACGTTCTACCGAACTGAACTAAGAGCGCTTTCTTATTTCTTATCACATAAGACTATAAAGACGAGTATTTTTTTTTTAACCCCAATACATTTTGTACGCCTATACTATCATATAGAATATCATAAAATTCAAAAATTATGTATGTCCGATTTTATTTAATCGATCTAAAATGGATCCCTCCTTACTGCTCAGAGGAGAAGTAATAGGTAGGGATGACAGGATTTGAACCCGTGACATTTTGTACCCAAAACAAACGCGCTACCAAGCTGCGCTACATCCCTTTCAATTGGTCTACAGTGTCATTGTAGAGAATCCCTGTCTTGTTTTCCACATCCTTATTTTCTCTATTGATATACAAAATTTCTCTTGCCCAGTTCTTCTTTTTTTTGTCTCATATCATTTAAATATAATAAATAATAAATGAATATTTTTCGCGCGAATTCTCTCAATTCTGTTTTCAGGTGAAAAAGGGGCGTATTTTTCTGTTTTAAGAAAAGGAAAATCTTATCTATCGAATCGTTGTACATTTCAATTTGTATTTTGAATTTTGGATTGGGGATTCCGTGTACAAATACAAGTAGTCCTTAACTACATATACATCGGATTATATATGTATTACCATATTGTAATACAATAAAGAAAAAAGAAGGAGGATTAAAAATGCGAGATCTAAAAACATATCTTTCCGTAGCACCGGTACTAAGTACTCTATGGTTCGGTTCTTTAGCAGGTTTATTGATAGAGATTAATCGTTTATTTCCGGATGCATTGACATTCCCCTTTTTTTCATTCTAGTTATTGACATGGGACGGGGTTAAGAAAATTAGAGATACAATCAAATATCTGTGACTAACCCCCCCTTTTTTTAGAATTAGGTAGACTAAGGAGGGGGGGAAAGATAAAGAAAAAAAGAATTCAACCTCATCGAAACTCGGGTTCAAGATTAATAGGGCGAAAACTCAAATGTGACTAGGGCAAGAGAACAGTATCGTATCCTAGAAGATACTTAAATAAAATACTGTACAGCGATTCTAAATATAGTTAGAAAAAATCATTGTATTGCTTATTATTTTATTTAATTACTATATTAATATTGATTGCAACGAAATATTTCATAATTTTATTTTGAGTTAGTAACTTCTATTTTTTTTTCTTCCTTTCTTCTTCGCTTTGGATCGGAAAATAGAAGATTGGGGTGAATCAAAAATCCAAAGGAGGTTCATGGCCAAGGGTAAAGATGTCCGAGTAACGATTATTTTGGAATGTACCAGTTGTGTTCGAAACGGTGTTAATAAGGAATCAACGGGCATTTCCAGATATATTACTCAAAAGAATCGACACAATACGCCCAGTCGATTGGAATTGAGGAAATTCTGTCCCTATTGTTACAAACATACAATTCACGGGGAGATAAAGAAATAGATCGAATCGAGTCTTTGTATGTCAACCTTCCAAGGAACATGAAAAAAAAATGACATTAGGTATATTACATATATTTATATATAAACTATAAACAAATAAATAAATATAAACAAAGCAAATCCTATTTATTAATTATATATATATAAATCATTTTTGATCCGATCGAAATAGGATTTTCGATTAGAAATAAGGAATAAACAAATCATGGATAAATCCAAACGACTCTTTCCTAAATCCAAGCGATCTTTTCGTAGGCGTTTGCCCCCGATCCAATCGGGGGATCGAATTGATTATAGAAACATGAGTTTAATTAGTCGATTTATTAGTGAACAAGGAAAAATATTATCTAGACGGGTGAATAGATTGACCTTAAAACAACAACGATTAATTACTATTGCTATAAAACAAGCTCGTATTTTATCTTTGTTACCTTTTCTTAATAATGAGAAACAATTTGAACGAAGTGAGTCGATCGCTAGAACTACTGGTCTTAGAACCAGAAAAAAATAGGCTTATTCTTCAATTGAATAAAAATTCCAATCCGAACTCAAAGGCGGATTAATGTTTTGTTCGAAAAATCCGAGAATCAAAATTTGACTGTCGTGTCTGTTGTAAGAAATAAATAAATAAAAGAATCGTCGAAGAAGAAGAATAATTTTTTTTTATTGAGCATATCCGCTCATTTTGTTTTGACGACTTTATATTTTATCATACTAATTTCTACTCTACCTTCCCCGAGCTCATTCTCTCGGGAACTCCATTTAAAACATTCGAGTGGATTCCTTCCAATCTCCTTATTTTATGATCTCATTGGAAATGGTATAAAGACAACTCCTATTTGATATAGCTATTTGTGCAAGTATTTTACGATTAAGAAGCAACTGCTTCTCGTACAGATTTTTTATGAATATATTATACCTATGGGATACCCCCTTTCCGCGAATTCCTGCATTTATTCGAGTGATCCACAAACGACGAAAATCTCTTTTTTTCCTACCCCTATCTCGATGAGCCGAAACCAAAGCTCTTATTCTCTGTTGAGTAATAGTTCGAGTAAGTCGTGAATGAGCCCCTCGAAAGCTTGATGCAAATAAACGAATTTTTGTTCTACGTCTCCGAGCTATATATCCGCGTTTAATTCTGGTCATTGAATAAATGAAACTTTGATGAATAACTAATTTTTTCTTTCAGTTATTCTTTTCCCCTTTACTGGTCTATTAATAACAAAACGGATTCCTCCAATGTATAAAATAAAAATTCCAATGGCTTTTGCTACTCTAACCTCCCCCCCCACGATTTTTTCTTTTTCTTTTCTAGGTATCTCACCTAGAAATAAGAAATTGTATTGATACTTGGTATCAAAAAAAGCATAATAACTAAAAAAAGTAGTAAATAGAAATGATAAATAAATAGTGGGTTCCATCGTTTCTATGGTTACTTCTTAAACGGTGAGGTCCTCTCTATACACCGGAGCTCCTTCCTTCAATTAATCAATACTATTGGTAACTTGTACAGTTCACACTCTTTGGCTCTACCCATGAATTTTCCAGTAATAGGTCTTGTCTTTCACAACGAGATCTACTTTATACAGTAACGGTATTTAATTATGAGGATTAGTTGGGTAGCTGACCCTGTTAGTCCGTTCTTGCAAGAGTAGAAGCAGAATCTTTCTGTTTAAATAACATAGGATTTCCCCCGCGTAATGGATAACCGTTTGTTAACAATGGGGGATTATTTCTCCCAAATTGAGGTGTTGGATTTGCACCAATGGAAACCATAAGTTTCATATACAATAGAAGGATATGATAGATCCATCTTTTTTAGATAGTGAATGGAGTTCCTCCATTCTATTTTATTCACTGGTACTGATCATTGATACTGAAAAAAAAGTTTGCTTTCTTTTGTCTCAGTCCATGATCTGAACGAGTCGCACATACACCCTAGTACACGTTCCTCGGCGCTGAGGACATCCCCGAAGCGCGGGGGATTTCGTGACATTTCTGATTGGCTGTCTTGTGTTTCTAATAAGTTGTTTAATAGTTGGCATGCTGAATCATATGCATAATGGGCTGGTTTAGATTGATCCTAACCGGATGATTCTGAATTACAATTACTTCTATTAAACTAAACTAAAGCCTTAAATAAAATCTTTAATTGTGGATTTGCGTGAAATCACTGCTATTTTTTATTGAACCGCTACAAGATCAACAATTCCATGAGCTTGGGCTTCTGTTGCTGACATAAAAACATCCCTTTCCATGTCTTCGGATACAACCCATAAGGGCTTGCCCGTTCTTTGTACATAAACCCTTGTGAGGGTTTCGCGAAGTTTCAGTAGTTCTTCCGCTTCCAGGATAAATTCTCCCGTTTGTGCCTCATAAAAAGAACTAGCAGGTTGATGGATCATTACCCTGATGATATAACATAATAAATCTTTCTTCTATCTCGCATGCTGAGGCGAGGAGACGAGATAACGAATAATAATAATAAAAAAGAGAGAATTGAGCAACCGTACAGGCATTTTTTGTGCATTGCATACGGCTCTACAATGGAATTCACGTTTTTTACCTTTCCTTTCATCGAAGAAAGAGAAAAAATAGGGTCTATTAGACCCAGATCAATAAATGATCCAATTACCACCCTTCTTTTTTTCGGAGGAGTTAAAAAAAATACTATGATGGTCCCGTTGCTTTATATATTTATTTTATTTATTTCGTCTGTGATTCAGCAATCCCAAAGTTTCTTTTTTTTGTACTTTTTCATAACATAAATATTCTTAATAGCCTTCCGGTGTGAAAAAAGGTTTGTGACGCTGAAATGGGCCCACGATAGCTAAGATAAAATTGGAAATCCCCCTTATCTCATACTACTCTTTCGATACATAATCTAATATTTTGAAAAAAAAAAAATTCATATCGAATTCGAAGTGCCATGCTATTATTACTTATTAATTCATATTTCATATGGCGAAGGCATAGTCTTCTTTTTCTCGCAAATAAAAAACTCATTGGCGCCAAGCGTGAGGGAATGCTAGACGTTTGGTAATTTCTCCTCCGACTAGGATAAAAGATCCCATTGAAGCGGCCAATCCCATGCATATTGTCTGTACATCCGGTTGCACAAATTGCATAGTATCATAAATAGCCACTCCGGGGATTACCCATCCGCCAGGAGAGTTTATAAACAAATACAGATTTTTGGTATCATTTTCTATACTGAGATATATCATAAGACCAATAAGTTGATTCGAGATCTCGGTATCAACCTCTTGGCCTAAAAAAAGTAATCTTTCTCGATAAAGTCGGTTGATTAAGATAAAATCAAATTGTATCCCTTAGGAGCCGTACAGGCACCTTTTGATGCATACGGTTCAGCAAAAATTGCGAAAAAAAATCAATGTGTAGATTTCAGCCTTCTTTCTTTTTTCATAGCAGGCTTTTTAACACTTTTAACGAAGGCCTCCTTTTTTCTTCCATTTTTAAAGAAAGATGCGTTTTGACCCTTTGCCTATAATCGTATAATATAAAAAATTTCACTAAGCTTATCGGACTAACTTCTCATTGATGTTTTTTTTTCATCGAGATCCAATCCAAATCGCGATGTCATTTTCTTGTTCCTGAATGGGCTTCTTCAATTTTGTATTCAATTTTTTTAGGTTTATGCTCTACTCCGAGTAAAGATCTGCCCGATTTTGATTTGCACATATAGGACAAATGAACCAAATACCACGTCTTTTTGCTACGACTTCTTTTTTTTTTCAATTCATTTCTTTCATGTCTTCCGCCAAATATTCAACGTATTAATCATATTATTCGATTGATTAACAGTTTGAGATCGTTCCTATTTAGAATTTTTTTCTAAATAGAATCATTTATGATATAAGCGGTAATCATAGATATATTACCAATTGGGTTTTTGCTAAACGGAGTCTGGATACTTCATTTTATTGGTCCAACCAAGTCAACCATAAATCATTCTAATTGAAAATATTAATCTGAATACCCCCCAAAAAATGGATCTAATTACACTTCATTGCACTTCACGCTACAAATTTTTGATAATAAAATCAATCTTTTTGGGCGAAACAGAGGATATCTCGATCGGGAGAGAGAATGGGGAAATCCCACATGGCCCAATATATCTGACAAGTCGCACTATATGTCAACCCAAGATGCATCTTCCTCTCCAGGACTTCGAAAAGGTACTTTTGGAACACCAATAGGCATTAAATGAAAGAAAAAAGAATTAAGTACTCTATTTCACTTTGATGTGGAAGCGTAACAATGGGGTTATTGGCTTAATAATATTGGCCTTTATCATACTTTATTAATTCTATTTTATACATAGATTGAATAAGGTCATAAAATAGAAAATAAAATAGAAAATAAAGAAAGGACAGAATGAATAAAAATAAAGGAAATTTTTTACGAATAGGTCCTTTGAATGATGAACAAATATAGATACGTTCGTTCATAGAAAATAGGGTTAACCCCCATTGCGTATTGGTACTTATCGGATATAGAATAGATCTGCTTCTCTTTTTTCCTATGAACCGAATTGTTCCATTATTACTAAAAGAATAGAACAAATATTAATTCTTTCTCCGAAATAATCCGCTGAAAGGGAGAAGGTCGATAGCATAGTTTTTTTCCAATGCAATAAAGTTACATAGTGTCTATTTTTCGTTGATAAAGGGGTATTTCCATGGGTTTGCCTTGGTATCGTGTTCATACCGTCGTATTGAATGATCCCGGCCGTTTACTTTCTGTTCATATAATGCATACAGCTCTGGTTGCTGGTTGGGCCGGTTCGATGGCTCTATATGAATTAGCAGTTTTTGATCCCTCTGACCCCGTTCTTGATCCAATGTGGAGACAAGGTATGTTCGTTATACCCTTCATGACTCGTTTAGGAATAACCAATTCATGGGGCGGTTGGAGTATTACAGGAGGGACTATAAGGAATCCGGGTATTTGGAGTTACGAAGGTGTAGCCGGAGCACATATCGTGTTTTCTGGCTTGTGCTTCTTGGCAGCTATCTGGCATTGGGTGTATTGGGATCTAGAAATATTTTGTGATGAACGTACAGGAAAACCTTCTTTGGATTTGCCCAAGATCTTTGGAATTCATTTATTTCTTTCAGGAGTGGCTTGTTTTGGTTTTGGCGCATTTCATGTAACAGGATTATATGGTCCTGGAATATGGGTGTCCGACCCTTATGGACTAACCGGAAAGGTACAATCTGTAAATCCAGCGTGGGGCGTAGAAGGTTTTGATCCTTTTGTTCCGGGAGGAATAGCCTCTCATCATATTGCAGCAGGGACATTGGGCATATTAGCGGGCTTATTCCATCTTAGTGTCCGTCCGCCCCAACGTCTATACAAAGGATTACGTATGGGCAATATTGAAACCGTCCTTTCCAGTAGTATCGCGGCTGTCTTTTTTGCAGCTTTTGTTGTTGCTGGAACTATGTGGTATGGTTCAGCAACTACCCCCATC